GTTCCCCGGGTAAATATGTTGGTTTAGCCGAAACAATTAGAGGGTTTAAATTGATCCTTTCCGGCGAATTAGATGGTCTTCCTGAACAAGCCTTTTATTTGGTAGGTAACATTGATGAAGCTACTGCGAAGGCTACGAATTTAGAAATGGAGAGTAAATTGAAGAAATGAGCTTAAATCTTTGTGTACTAACCCCTAATCGAATTGTTTGGGATTCAGAAGTGCAAGAAATCATTTTATCGACGAATAGTGGGCAAATTGGCGTATTACCAAACCACGCCCCTATTGCCACAGCTGTGGATATAGGTATATTAAGAATACGCCTTAACGATGAATGGTTAACGATGGCTCTGCTGGGCGGTTTTGCTAGAATAGGCAATAATGAGATTATTATTTTAGTAAATGACGCGGAAAAGGGTAGTGACATTGATCCACAAGAAGCTCAAGAAACTCTTGAACTAGCGGAAGCTAACTTAAGAAAAGCAGAAGGCAAGAGACAAACAATTGAGGGAACCCTAGCTGTCCGACGGGCTAGGACCCGAGTCGAGGCTATCAATGCGGGTTTACAACCAGTCAGTGTGTACAAATAATCACAGGAACTTCTATCTAAACGGAACCTATGGCTATCGATGCTTTTTTTTATTCTTCTTTTTCTTATTCCGCCCATTGATTAAAAGAATGAATATGAATAGAAAAGAATTCAAAAAATAAAAGAAGATAGTCTAAATTAATAAAACTTATTAGATACCAAAACTCGGGTATCTAATAAGATCTACCTACTATTGGATTTGAACCAATGACTCCTGCCGTATGAAAGCAATACTCTAACCACTGAGTTAAGTAGGTGTCTTTTATGATCACAACGAAAACCAAACGCAAAGGAACTCATCTTACTCGTAGTACAGCGATGAATGATCAATTCAATATTACTGCGTAGCATACCATACCAATCAACCAAAGGGATATGTGTTGAATCATGGACTATTCATCTTGACAAGAAATTATCTACATGCATAATATTCTATGTATCACAAACACAAGAACACAAGGGCTATAGCTCAGTTAGGTAGAGCACCTCGTTTACACGTGCGCCAATGTTTTCCAAAGAAAGGGGTCCATCACATGATGGAATTCAAAAGATTGCTCTTATTGCGCAATCATCGATGTCTTACTCCATAACGTTTAGAGAACAAAACAAGAGAACAATCGCCTGACAAAAGATTCTTCGTTCGCTTCGGTGTCCCCTTTGTTTCAGTTAAGCACCAAATAGAACGCATCTTTGATTTTAGATATTGATAAGGTGAATACCCCAGTCTATTCAATGCTTGGTATAATGAGTAGAAGGCCCTCAACAAATTCTCTTTTCTCCCTATTCACTTTAAGGTGTATGAGGTTTGATATTTGCTTTCTTAAGCGGGGGGGGATAGAGACTCCATTTAACTTAGGTTGTTCTCCGCAAGAAGCAGACCTACGTCAAGAAACCCCTCTTTGAAACACTTTGGTATTGCCCGTGAGGTAAAATCAAAATAATGAATCCGGGCAGATGGAGCCATTTCTTTATTTGATTTGCAAAAAAAAAAGATGGCAGACTGACTGATAGTTATTTCAGTCAACGAAAGAGCCCAATGCAAAAAAAGCATGTTGGGTCTTTGAAACAGTTCGAATCATTTTGATAATGATCAGTTTGATCTGTTTTACCGAGAAGGTCTACGGTTCGAATCCGTATAGCCCTAATAGATATCATATCGAACTAATCCATTCAAACTCAAAAATCGCATATTCTATTCTTTTGAATTTATTTGGATTAATAATTGAATCCAATTAGCATGCATATATATACTTTATATATTGTATATCAAATTCTATATATACAATAAGAATCAAATGTGGAAAGAATACGATTATATTAGTACTAAGACTATACTAGTAATATAATCTATTACTATATTATTTTGGATTTAGTAATCAAATCCTTTTCACTTTTAAGCTAAAAAATCGAATTTGAATCGAAAAAAATGGAAATCAATTTCCAATCGAATATAAATTCGAATATTAATTCAATTTGTTACTGGAATTCAATTTTATTTGAATTCCTTTTTTCGGCTGAATAAAACGAAAAACCGAAAGACATAGAAAGTTTTCTTTAGTTTTCATTTGTAGAATTTTTATAAAAACTCAGAACAGTAGCGTTTTTTACCTCCTCTCTAGATATAGATATCTATTGAACTACAATATCTATAGAAATACGATATCTATAGAAAATAGAAGATCTAAGAATATAAGATCTATAGAAGTATTTTCTATTCGTATTTAGATAATCTAAAATGAAGTAAATAAATAAGATTTCACTTGATGATGAATTTTTTAAGTAAACGAGATCTGTACTACAGCCAACAAATGAAACTCGGTTGGGTCGACCCAAATGCATTTTTTTTGACTAAACAGTTATGGATGAATTGACAAGGAATTATGGCTGAATCAACTAAGACGAGTTGGGTATT